TCCTGAGTTGAGACCAATTTATCATATAGATGAGGATAAACTGGTGACCTCGGATATTAATGAAATCTATAGAAGAATTATCTATCGGAATAATACTCTTACAGATCTATTAACAACAAGTATAGCTACGCCAGAAGAATTAATAATATCTCAGGAAAAATTGCTACAAGAAGCAGTGGATGCACTTCTTGATAATGGAATCTGCGGACAACCAATGAGGGATGATCATAATAGAGTTTACAAGTCGCTTTCAGATGTAATTGAAGGCAAAGAAGGAAGAGTTCGCGAGACTCTGCTTGGTAAACGCGTCGATTATTCAGGGCGGTCAGTGATTGTCGTGGGCCCTTCACTTTCATTACATCGATGTGGATTGCCTCGCGAAATAGCAATAGAACTTTTCCAGGCATTTGTAATTCGTGACCTAATTAGAAAACATCTTGCTTCGAACATCGGAGTTGCTAAGAGTCAAATTCGTAAAAAAAAACCGATTGTATGGGAAATACTTCAAGAAATTCTGGATGACCATCCTGTATTGCTGAATAGAGCGCCTACTCTGCATAGATTAGGCATACAGGCATTCCTCCCCATTTTAGTAGAAGGGCGCGCTATTTGTTTACACCCATTAGTTTGTAAGGGCTTCAATGCGGACTTTGACGGGGATCAAATGGCTGTTCATGTGCCTTTATCTTTGGAGGCTCAAGCAGAGGCACGTTTACTTATGTTTTCTCATATGAATCTTTTGTCTCCAACTATTGGAGATCCCATTTCTGCACCAACTCAAGATATGCTTAGTGGACTCTATGTCTTAACGAGTGGAAATCGTCGGGGTATTTGTGTAAATAGGTATAATCCGTGTAATGGTAGAAACTATCAAAATGAAGATAATAACTATAAGTATACAAAAAAAAAAGAACCGTTTTTTTGTAACGCCTATGATGCAATTGGAGCTTTTCGGCAAAAACGAATCAATTTAGGTAGTCCTTTGTGGCTGCGGTGGCGACTAGATCAACGCGTTATTGCTGCAAGAGAAGCTCCCATTGAAATTCACTATGAATCTTTGGGGACCTATTATGAGATTTATGGACACTATCTAATAGTAAGAAGTATAAAAAAAGAAATTCTTTATATATATATTCGAACCACTCTTGGGCATATTTCTCTTTATCGAGAAATAGAAGAAGCCATACAGGGGTTTTGGCAGGGCTGTTGTAATTCTATGCTACCAGCGGGAATTCGAGTCTCGCCGGGTTAACTAGGACTATAAAATTGCGGAATTTCTACGTGAATCAAGATCTAGAAAAGGAAGTTGTCCAATCACTGACTCAAACCCATTGTCAAATTCTACTCAGCGCAATATGGAGGTACTGATGGCAGAACGGCCCACTCAGGTCTTTCACAATAAAGTGATAGACGGAACTGCCATGAAACGACTTATTAGTCGATTTATTGATCACTATGGAATAGGATATACATCACATATCCTGGATCAAGTAAAGACTCTGGGTTTCCGACAAGCTACCGCCGCATCCATTTCATTAGGAATTGATGATCTTTTAACAATACCTTCTAAAAGATGGCTAGTTCAAGACGCTGAACAACAAAGTTTTATTTTGGAAAAACACCATCATTATGGGAATGTACACGCGGTAGAAAAATTACGTCAATCGATCGAGATCTGGTATGCCACAAGTGAATATTTGCGACAAGAAATGAATCCTAATTTTCGGATGACCGATCCTTTTAATCCAGTCCATATAATGTCTTTTTCGGGAGCCAGAGGAAATGCATCTCAGGTACATCAATTAGTAGGTATGAGAGGATTAATGTCGGATCCCCAAGGTCAAATGATTGATTTACCCATTCAAAGCAATTTACGCGAAGGACTCTCTTTAACAGAATATATTATTTCTTGCTACGGAGCCCGTAAAGGAGTTGTGGATACCGCTATCCGAACATCAGATGCAGGATACCTCACGCGCAGACTTGTTGAAGTAGTTCAACACATTGTTGTACGTCGAACAGATTGTGGCACCGTCCGAGGTATTTCTGTAAGTCCTCAAAATGGAATGATGACCGACAGGATTTTTATCCAAACATTAATTGGGCGTGTATTAGCGGATCATATATATATAGGTTCGCGATGCATTGCTACTAGAAATCAAGATATTGGGGTTGGACTTGTTAATAGATTCATAACTTTTAGAGCACAACCAATCTCTATTCGAACCCCCTTTACTTGTAGGAGTACATCTTGGATTTGTCAACTATGCTATGGCCGAAGCCCGGCTCACGACGACCTGGTCGAATTGGGAGAAGCTGTAGGTATTATTGCAGGTCAATCTATTGGAGAACCAGGTACTCAATTAACATTAAGAACTTTTCATACCGGCGGAGTATTCACAGGGGGTACTGCAGAACATGTCCGAGCCCCTTCTAATGGAAAAATAAAATTCAATGAGGATTTGGTTCATCCGACACGTACACGTCATGGACATCCTGCTTTTCTATGTTCTAGAGACTTGTATGTAACTATTGAAAGTGAAGATATTATACACAATGTGTGTATTCCGCCCAAAAGTTTTCTTTTAGTTCAAAACGATCAATATGTAGAATCAGAACAAGTCATTGCTGAGATTCGCGCGAGAACATCCACTTTGAATTTGAAAGAGAAGGTTCGAAAACATATTTATTCTGACTCAGAAGGCGAAATGCACTGGAATACCGATGTGTACCATGCACCTGAATTTACATATGGTAATATTCATCTCTTACCAAAAACAAGTCATTTATGGATATTATTAGGGGAGCCCTGGAGATCCAGTCCAGGCCCCCGTTCGATCCACAAGGATCAAGATCAAATGAACGCTTATTCTCTTTCTGTTAAGCGAAGATATATTTCTAACCCCTCAGTAACTAATAATCAAGTGAGACACAAATTTTTTAGTTCGTATTTTTCTGGTAAAAATAAAAAAGGAGATAGGATTCCTGATTATTCAGAACTTAATCGAATGACATGTACCGGTCGTTGTAATCTCAGAAATCCGGCCGTTCTCGAGGGGAATTCGGATTTATTGGCAAAGAGGCGAAGAAATAGAGTCATCATCCCACTCGAATCGATTCAAGAGGGCGAGAACCAATTAATACCTTCTTCAGGTATCTCAATTGAAATCCCCCGAAATGGTATTCTCCGTAGAAATAGTATTCTTGCTTATTTCGACGATCCTCGATATATAAGAAAGAGCTCGGGACTTACTAAATATGAGACTAGAGAACTGAATTCAATCGTTAATGAAGAGGAGTTGATTGAGTATCGAGGAGTCAAGGTATTTTGGCCAAAATACCAAAAGGAAGTAAATCCTTTTTTTTTTATTCCCGTGGAAGTCCACATTTTGGACGAATCTTGTTCCATAATGGTACGGCACAATAGTATTATTGGGATAGATACACAAATCACTTTAAATAGAAGAAGTCGGGTAGGTGGATTGGTCCGAGTGAAGAAAAAAGCAGAAAAAATTAAACTAATAATCTTTTCTGGAGATATCCATTTTCCTGGAAAGACAAACAAGGCATTCCGATTGATACCACCAGGAGGGGGAAAACAAAATTCCAAAGAATACAAAAAATTGAAAAATTGGCTCTATATCCAACGAATGAAACTTTCCAGGTATGAAAAAAAATATTTTGTTTTGGTTCAACCTGTAGTCCCATATAAAAAAACGGATGGTATAAATTTAGGAAGACTTTTCCCACCGGATCTCTTGCAAGAAAGTGATAATCTACAACTTCGAGTTGTCAACTATATCCTTTATTACGACCCAATTCTTGAAATTTGGGACACAAGTATTCAATTAGTTCGGACTTGTTTAGTGTTGAATTGGGACCAAGACAAAAAGATCGAAAAGGCCTGTGCTTCCTTTGTTGAAATAAGGACAAATGGTTTAATTAGAGATTTTCTAAGAATCGACTTAGCGAAGTCACCTATTTTGTATACCGGAAAAAGAAATGATCTGTCGGGTTCAGGATTAATCTCTGAGAATGGATCAGATCGCGCTAATGTCAATCCGTTTTCTTCCATTTATTCCTATTCCAAGGCAAGGATTCAAGAATCCCTTAATCCAAATCAAGGAACTATTCATACGTTATTGAATCGAAATAAGGAATCTCAATCTTTGATAATTTTGTCATCATCCAATTGTTCTCGAACAGGCCCATTCAACGATGTAAAATCTCCCAATGTGATAAAAGAATCAATCAAAGAGGACCCCCTAATTCCAATAAGGAATCCGTTGGGCCCCTTAGGAACAGGCTTTCCAATTTATAATTTTGATTCATTTTCCGATTTAATAACCCATAATAAAATCTTGGTAACTAACTATTTGCAACTTGACAATTTAAAACAGATTTTTCAAATACTTAAATATTATTTACTGGATGAAAAAGGTAAAATTTATAATCCCTATTCGTGCAGTAACATCATTTTGAATCCATTCAATTTGAATTGGTATTTTCTGCATTACAATTGTTGTGAAGAGACATCTACAATCGTTAGTCTTGGGCAGTTTCTTTGTGAAAATGTATGTATAGCCAAAAAAGGGCCGCATTTCAAATCGGGTCAAGTTCTAATTCTTCAAGTTGACTCTGTGGTAATACGATCAGCTAAGCCTTATTTGGCTACTCCAGGAGCAACTGTTCATGGACATTATGGGGAAATCCTTTACGAAGGAGATACATTAGTTACATTTATATATGAAAAATCAAGATCTGGTGATATAACGCAAGGTCTTCCAAAAGTGGAACAGGTGTTAGAAGTGCGTTCGATTGATTCAATATCGATAAATCTCGAAAAGAGGATTGAGACTTGGAACAAATGTATAACAAGAATTCTTGGAATTCCTTGGGCATTCCTGATTGGTGCTGAGCTAACTATAGTGCAAAGTCGTATCTCTTTGGTTAATAAGGTTCAAAAGGTTTATCGATCCCAAGGGGTGCAGATACATAAT